GGTTGAATGAATAATATTGCCTTATTTTTATTTTGATTCTATCCCCCGGCAGTGTTTGTATCAAACTGCGTCGTATCTTCCCCGAAATATAACCTAGAATTAGATCTTCATTATATAAAATATAAACGGATTCGGAGAGCATACCATTGGGAAATGATTCAGTAATTAAACCTTCATGAATCATTTTTTTTCATTCCAGGAAACCTTTTTGAAGTATCAACTAATGGAGGAAGAGTTATATAACTCACCTTTCCTCTTTATTTCACAAATAGGAAGTTAGAGATAAAATTAGGATATCAGAGGAGGATCACCATATATAACACAAAATTTCTCCTCCAATTTTTTCTAGTCTAGCTTCTCGATCTGTCATTATGCCTCGAGAAGTGGAAAGAATTACAATTCCCATTCCACCTAAAATCTTAGGAATTTTTTTATAGTTGGAATAAATTCGTAGACCGGGTCGACTGATACGTTTTAAAATCGTTTTATATATTTCTTTCCTAGTTCTTTTATGGCGCAAGGTTGAAACCAAGAAATTTTTATTACTTTCCTGATGTTTCCGAACATTTTCAATAAAACCCTCTCGTAGGAGTATTTTAACAATGTTTTCGGTGATATTTGTGGATACTATTCGAACCGTTCCATTTTTACTCATGTTAGCATTTCTTATAGAAGTTATTATATCAGCAATAGCGTCTCTGCCCATGACGAATTATAATTATTGGTGCTTCCTAAATTTTGATATAATCAACATGTTTTTTTATTTGAATACTTCAAAGTATTCATTATTTAATTAAATTAGAAATTATTAAATTAATTATTAAATTTAGTAAAAGTATATACGTGAGACACAATCTATTAATTGGGTTTATTTCAGATATCCTACTAGAACAATATCCTAATTTGATCTATGACTATGAGTCTTTATAATACCTCGGGAGCTAATGAAACTATTTTAGTAAAATTCAACTGTCTCAATTCCCGAGCAATCGCGCCAAAAACTCGAGTTCCTTTTGGATTTCCTTCTTGATCAATGACAACCGCTGCATTGTCATCATATCGTATTATCATACCGTTGTCACGTTTGAGTTCTTTACATGTACGTACAATTACAGCTCTTATTACTTCTGATCTTTCTAGAGGCATATTGGGCACTGCTTCTTTAATTACAGCAACAATAACGTCACCAATATGAGCATATCTATGATTACCAGCTCCTATGATTCGAATACACATTAATTCTCGAGCTCCACTGTTATCTGCTACATTCAAAAGGGTCTGAGGTTGAATCATATCATTTTTATTTGAATTTTTTATTTCAATGCAAAGAATGAGGAAAAAGAAGAAATAGTATTTGTCTAGAAATAAAGAAACTCGTGGTTGTTTTTTCATCCTTTTTTTATATTTAGTTCTACATCCCTATCCTGAAATAACAAATTGAGTTTTTATAGGCATTTTGCACGCAGCTATTGAAATTGCTGCTCTGGCTACAGTTTCTGAGACTCCCCCCATTTCGTAAAGTATTCGACCGGGTTTAACAACAGATACCCAATATTCGGGAGATCCCTTTCCCGACCCCATACGTGTTTCTGCGGGCCTTACTGTAATAGGTTTATCAGGAAAAACACGTACCCATATTTTTCCACCACGACGTGCATATCGTGTCATTGCTCTTCGTCCTGCTTCTATTTGTCTAGCGGTAATCCAAGCGGGTTCAAGTGCCTGAAGAGCATATCTGCCGAAGCAAATATGATTACCCCGGCAAGATATTCCTTTCATTCTTCCTCTATGTTGCTTACGAAATCTGGTTCTTTTGGGGTTATAGTTGATGGTTTTTTCCCACCTCTACTACAGAACCGGACATGAGAGTTTCTTCTCATCCAGCTCCTCACGAATGAAAGGATTCAATAATATTACAGATGCACATGTATTTAATAACTCATATATTAAACTAAGTAATGGGATTTATTGATATTATATTTCATTTATTAGATAAGAAGCTGTATATACGGTTAGATTTGTCTATTTCTAGATATCGATAATGTTTCTTTTTTATACCGGATCCTTATTTTTTTTTTACTTTTAATAAATTATTGAATCAAGACAATATTGGAATCCAATAAATAAGAAATAAGGGTTTCGCGGGCGAATATTGACTCTTTCCTTTTCCTGCTTTATTCGTAGGATCAATCCACAACCTCTCCGAGTAAAAAAAAAAATGGTTCTTGGTTCATTCCGCCATCCCGCCTGCTCAATCATACAGGTTTCGTCGTTCCTATAGCTTCTCCATTAATGATTAGACCTGAACTCTGCAATGGAGCTCTCAACAAAATCTGTTTCCGAGTCAATCTCCTCAGTTTCTATTAACCGGAAGCTCTTTATTACTTATATATTATTTATTATTTATATATCAATCGATACAATATTAAATAATAATTAAATAATATTAAAACAATATGAAATTAATGCTTTATTACATTGCCTTTTATTTATATGAGGTAATTCATAGACCATACATATTGGAATTATATATCATTGATATTTTTATTCTCTCTTTCTATCACCTTTCCATTTATCCGCATCCCTTTATTTTTTTTTTTTCAAATCCACAATCATATTTTTTTGTTATGGAACAATTCCAGTTGTTACAACTATATGATTGATTCAGTCATATAGTGACTGTTTTTGGGATCTCGACAATATGAAGCAATAAGTTAGTTATTAGTTTTTAATTTTTTTTTTTATTTTTATATATTTTATATAGTAGTTGTAGTTATTGAATTAATATTAGGGATCAGTCTTTTTTTGATCCTACTAAAAACTCTAAAGAAAAAACTAACGAGTCACACACTAAGCATAGCAATTATAAAAAAAAGGTTAATTTCTTTTTTATTCAACCTTATAGAATTCGAATTTTTTTATTTTTTTTGATTTAACAGAAAAACAGAAAAAGTTTCTAGTTTTTTGTTCTATATATCACTATATTACTGGATAGAATGACAAGATAAATAAGGGTCTATTATTCTTCATCCACAAATATCCAAATTTTAAGGCCTAGTACTCCATGGATAGTTCGAATTGTATAGGAACAATGATCAATTTTAGCGCGAATTGTTTGTAGAGGAACCCTACCTTCTCTGATCCATTCGACACGTGCAATTTCTTTTCCGTCAATACGTCCTGCAATTTGTATTTGAATTCCTTTTGTATCTGTTTGTTCAGTTAATTCAATAGCTCTTTTCATTGCCTTTCGAAATGAAACTCTATTTTTTAATTGAGAAGCCATATATTCTGCAAGAATATTGGGGTCTCCATAAGGTTTTTCTATTCGTGTGATAGCAATGTTGATTCTTCGGTTCACAGAACGAAATTCTTTTTGTACATTCATCTGTAATTCTTCGATTCCTCGTGTTCGGCCCTCTATTAATAAATTTGGGAATCCAATATGGATTATAACCTGGATTAAATCAATTCTTTTTTGAATTTCTATACGCGAAATTCCAATTCCTTCGAAACCTGAGGATATTTTTTTATTTTTTTTTACATAGTTCTTTATATAATTCCGTATTTTCTCATCTTCTTGTAGACCTACAGAAAAATTTTTTGGTTGTGCGAACCAAAAAGAATGATGATTTTGGGTTGTACCAAGTCTGAAACCAAGCGGATTTATTTTTTGTCCCATATTTTTATTATATTATCTTTCCATCTATTTTTTTCTAAATATTAATCTAAATCTGAAATTCATTGAAAGATAATTTTGATTTATCTTTTAATACAATTGTTATATGACAAGTTGGCCTTTTTATCGGATAACTACGTCCTCGAGCTCTAGGTCTTAATTTTTTCACAAAAGAACCTCCATTGACTTCGGCTTTACTAATGAATAAATCGGTTTCGTTCAAACCCATATTATGATTAGCGTTTGCTGCTGCGGAATAAACCAATTTTAAAATGGGATAAGATGCTCGATAAGGCAAAAGTTCCAATATCATAAGTGTTTCCTCATAAGAACGCCCGCGAATCTGATCAATTACTCTTTGTGCTTTGAAAACAGACATACATATATGTTGAGCTAAAACTTTTACTTCTCCACTCGAATTTGAGTTCTTTTTCTTTATCATAAGGTTATCTCCCGCCAATGAATGATAAGTATCTATTTTTTTTTCCAAATTAACGACGAGATTTATTATCGTTTCTCGCATGTCTCGCGAAAGTCAGAGTCGGCGCGAATTCTCCCAATTTGTGACCTACCATACGATCTGTTATATAGATAGGTAAATGTTCCTTTCCATTATGAATAGCGATTGTATGGCCAATCATTTTGGGTATAATGGTAGATGCCCGAGACCAAGTTACTATTATTTCTTTCTCCTCCCTCATGTTGAGTTTTTCAATTTTTCTTGATAAATGATTAGCTACAAAAGGGTTTTTTTTTAGTGAACGTGCCACAGCTGATTACTCCTTTTTTTACATTTTAAAGATTGGCATTCTATGTCCAATAGAATATCTCGATCTAAGTATGAAGGTAAGAATAAATACAATAATGATGAATGGAAAAAAGAGAAAATCCTTTAGCTAGATAAGGGGCGGATGTAGCCAAGTGGATCAAGGCAGTGGATTGTGAATCCACCACGCGCGGGTTCAATTCCCGTCGTTCGCCCATCACATTATTTCAAATTCAAAAAATTCTATTTTCAATATTCCTATTTACGGCGACGAAGAATAAAACTATCACTATATTTTTTCCTTTTCCGACTTCTTCTTCCAAGCGCAGGATAACCCCAAGGAGTTGTGGGTTTTTTTCTACCAATTGGGGCTTTCCCTTCCCCACCTCCATGGGGATGGTCTACAGGGTTCATAACTACTCCTCTTACTACAGGACGCTTACCTATCCAACACTTCGATCCGGCTCTACCCAAACTTTGTTGATTCACCCCAACATTACCCACTTGTCCGACTGTTGCTAAGCAGTTTTTGGATATCAAACGGACCTCCCCGGATGGTAATCTTAATGTGGCTGATTTACCCTCTTTTGCGATCAGTTTCGCTACAGCGCCCGCCGCTCTAGCTAATTGTCCACCCTTTCCAAGCGTGATTTCTATGTTATGTATGGCCGTGCCTAAGGGCATATCGGTTGAAGTAGATTCTTCTTTTAAAAACCCCTTCCCAAACTGTACAAGCTTCTTCCAAAGCATACGGCTTTCTAGATGTATATGATGATATCTAGACAGATGGATCTTTATCTTATATGAATCGTATGATGAAGTACCACATGAGTGGATATATAGGAATCCAAATCTGCCGAATCACTCATGTATGATCTTCTACATCCTAGGTCTCCCCGTTCCATCATCTGGCTTATGTTCTTCATGTAGCATTCAGACCGAATGACTCTATGAAATTACGTCGATACTTCCACATATTACGGGTAACGTAGGAGACATCTCTATTTTTCCCCGGGGGGATCTTTATAATTACCACTGCTTAGCTTTCAATTCGCCTCTGACCATCAAATTAAATGTGAATAACCCGTCCTCCTCTCTTTGAAACAAGGGGCGCTTCCGGTTCTGTGCGTGCTTCAAACAATTTTGTCTTCTCCATATTACCATATCTCTAGAGTCAATAATTTTCTATGAGGAACTACTGAACTCAATCACTTGCTGCCGTTACTCAATAGTTTTCTGTTGAGGTCTATCCCATAGAGGTACTCAAATTGGATCAGTGATTGATTTCTAGGTTTCATCGTAAACCTAATTGGTTACTTCCAATTACGTAAATCAATAGTTCAAACCGCACTCAAAGGTAGGGCATTTCCCATTGATATAGGGACTTCTGTACCAGAAATAATGGTATCTCCAATTATAGCCCCTCTGGGGTGTAAAATATATCTTTTCTCGCCATCCCCATAATGTATGAGACAAATGTATGCATTTCGATTAGGGTCATATTCTATGGTTACGATTCTACCAGATATGTCTTTTTCATTCCGTCGAAAATCGATTTTACGGTATAGACGCTTATGACCTCCCCCTCTATGTCTTGCGGTAATGATTCCTCTGGCATTACGACCTTTACCACAATGATGCTGTCCACAGATCAAATTATTTCGTGGATTGGATTTCATTTGACTGTCTATGGCTCTATTACGTGTGCTCGGGGTAGAAGTTTTGTATAAATGTATCGCCGTGTTATTAAGTATTTTGCTTTAAGTTCTTTTCTCTATAAGAGGTGGAATAGAATAACCCGGTTGAAGCGTAATGATCATACGTCTGTAATGCATTGTATGTCCCATAATAGGTCCTATTCTTCTACCCTTTCCTGGGAGTCGATGACTATTCATAGCTATTACCTTGACACCAAAGAAGAGTTCGACCCAATGCTTTATTTCTGTCCTAGTTGATCCTGATTCGACATTAGAAGTATATTGATTGTTCCCCAATAACCGAATACTTTTTTCTGTAAATACTGCATATTTGATTCCATCCATAACTCCATTTTCTTCCCTATGAGTTCCAGTATCGATAAGAATTCTAGTTCTTACTGTTCATATGTTATGGTATGAATATACCATACCAATTCGTTATGTATGGATGATGAGATTCCATTGATACAGAGCCAATTCCAATAGACTTATTGAACGTTCCCATTGGCGTGCATCCAGCAGGAATTGAACCTACGAATTTGCCAATTATGAGTTGGGCGCTTTAACCATTCAGCCATGGATGCTTAACAGGGCTCATTGTACATCGTGAATAACCAAATTCCAATTGAAATGAAATCTTTAGGAGGAATCAATGAAAATCTTTAGGAGGAATCAATGAAACGATATCAATTCAAATCCTGGATCTTCGAATTGAGAGAGATATTGAGTGAGATCAAGAATTCTCACTATTTCTTAGATTCATGGATCAAATTCGATTCAGTGGGATCTTTCACTCACATTTTTTTCCACCAAGAACGTTTTATGAAACTCTCTGACCCCCGAATTTGGAGTATCCTACTTTCACGTGATTCACAGGGTTCAACAAGCAATCGATATTTCACGATCAAAGGTGTAGTACTGCTTGTAGTAGTGGTCCTTATATCTCGTATTACCAATCGAAAGATGGTCGAAAGAAAAAATCTCTATTTGATGGAGCTTCTTCCTATACCTATGAATTCCATTGGACCCAGAAATGAGACATTGGAAGAATCTTTTTGGTCTTCCAATATCAATAGATTGATTGTTTCGCTCCTGTATCTTCCAAAAGAGAAAAAGATTTCTGAGAGTTGTTTCATGGATCCGCAAGAGAGTACTTGGGTTCTCCCAATAAATAAAAAGTGTATCATGCCTGAATCGAACCGGGGTTCGCAGTGGTGGAGGAACCGGATCGGAAAAAAGAGGGATTCTAGTTGTAAGATAGCTAATGAAACCGTAGCTGGAATTGAGATCTCATTCAAAGAGAAAGATAGCAAATATCTGGAGTTTCTTTTTTTATCCTATACGGATGATCCGATCCGCAAGGACCATGATTGGGAATTGTTTGATCGTCTTTCTCCGAGGAAGAAGCGAAACATAATCAACTTGAATTCGGGACAGCTATTCGAAATCTTAGGGAAAGACTTGATTTGTTATCTCATGTCTGCTTTTCGTGAAAAAAGACCAATTGAAGGGGAGGGTTTCTTCAAACAACAAGGAGCTGAGGCAACTATTCAATCAAATGATATTGAGCACGTTTCCCATCTCTTCTCGAGAAACAAGTGGGGTATTTCTTTGCAAAATTGTGCTCAATTTCATATGTGGCAATTCCGCCAAGATCTCTTCGTTAGTTGGGGGAAGAATCAGCACGAATCGGATTTTTTGAGGAACGTATCGAGAGAGAATTGGATTTGGTTAGACAATGTGTGGTTGGTAAACAAGGATTGGTTTTTTAGCAGGGTACGGAATGTATTGTCAAATATTCAATATGATTCCACAAGATCTATTTTCGTTCAAGTAACGGATTCTAGCCAATCGAAAGGATCCTCTGATCAATCCAGAGATCATTTCGATTCCATTAGAAATGAGGATTCAGAATATCACACATTGATCGATCAAACAGAGATTCAGCAACTAAAAGAAAGATCGATTCTTTTGGATCCTTCCTTTCTTCAAACGGAACGAACAGAGATAGAATCAGATCGATTCCCGAAATGCCTTTTTGGATCTTCCTCAATGTCCCGGCTATTCACGAAACGTGAGAAGCAGATGAATAATCATCTGCTTCCGAAAGAAATCGAAGAATTTCTTGGGAATCCTACAAGATCAATTCGTTCTTTTTTCTCTGACAGATGGTCAGAACTTCATCTGGGTTCGAATCCTACTGAGAGGTCCACTAGAGATCAGAAATTTTTGAAGAAAAAACAAGATGTTTCTTTTGTCCCTTCCAGGCGATCGGAAAATAAAGAAATGGTTGATATATTCAAGATAATTACGTATTTACAAAATACCGTCTCAATTCATCCTATTTCATCAGATCCGGGATGTGATATGGTTCCGAAGGATGAACCAGATATGGACAGTTCCAATAAGATTTCATTCTTGAAAAAAAATCGATTTTTGGATTTATTTCATCTATTCCATAACCGGAACAAAGGGGGATACACGTTACACCACGATTTTGAATCAGAAGAGAGATTTCAAGAAATGGCAGATCTATTCACTCTATCAATAACCGAGCCGGATCTGGTGTATCATAGGGGATTTGCCTTTTCTATTGATTCCTACGGGTTGGATCAAAAAAAATTCTTGAATGAGGTATTCAACTCCAGAGATGAATCGAAAAAGAAATCTTTATTGGTTCTACCTCCTCTTTTTTATGAGGAGAATGAATCTTTTTATCGAAGGATCAGAAAAAAATTGGTCCGGATCCACTGCGGGAATGATTTGGAAGATCCAAAACTAAAAACAGCGGTATTTGCTAGCAACAACATCATGGAGGCAGTCAATCAATATAGATTGATCCGAAATCTGATTCAAATCCAATATAGCATCTATGGGTACATAAGAAATGTATCGAATCGATTCTTTTTAATGAATAGATCCAATCGCAACTTCGAATATGGAATTCAAAGGGATCAAATAGGAAATGATACTCTGAATCATATAACTATAATGAAATATACGATCAACCAACATTTATTGAATTTGAAAGAGACTCAGAAGAAATGGTTTGATCCTCTTATTTCTCGAACCGAGAGATCCATGAATCGGGATCCTGATGCATATAGATACAAATGGTCCAATGGGAGCAAGAATTTACAGGAACATTTGGAACATTTCGTTTCTGAACAGAAGAACCGTTTTCAAGTAGTGTTCGATCGATTACGTATGAGTCAATATTCGATTGATTGGTCCGAGGCTATCGACAAACAAGATTTGTCTAAGTCACTTCGTTTCTTTTTGTCCAAGTCACTTCTCTTTTTGTCCAAGTCACTTCCCTTTTTGTCCAAATCACTTCCCTTTTTCTTTGTGAGTATCGGGAATACCCCCATTCATAGGTCCGAGATCCACATCTATGAATTGAAAAGTCCGAATGATCAACCCTGCAATCAGTTGTTAGAATCAATAGGTGTTCAAATCGTTCATTTGAATAAATTGAAACCCTTCTTATTGGATGATCGTGATACTTCCCAAAGACCGAAATTCTTGATCAATGGAGGAACAATATTACCATTTTTGTTCAAAAAGATACCAAAGTGGATGATTGACTCATTCCATACTAGAAATAATTGCGGAAAATTCTTTGATAACACGGATTCCTATTTCTCAATGATATCCCACGATCGAGACAATTGGCTGAATCCCGTGAAACCATTTCATAGAAGTTCATTGATATCTTCTTTTTATAAAGCAAATCGACTTCGATTCTTGAATGATCCACATCACTTCTGGTTCTATTGTAACAAAAGATTCCCTTTTTCTGTGGAAAAGACCCGTATCCATAATGATGATCTTACATATGGACAATTCCTCAATATCTTGTTCATTCGCAACAAAATATTTTCTTTGTGCGTCGGTAAAAAAAAACATATTTTTTTGGAGAGAGAGACTATTTCACCAATCGAGTCACAGGTATCTGATATATTCATACCTAACGATTTTCTACAAAGTGGTGATGAAACGTATAACTTGTACAAATCTTTCCATTTTCCAATTCGATCCGATCCGGTCGTTCGTAGAGCTATTTACTCGATCGCAGACATTTCTGCAACATTTCTAAGAGAGGAACGAATAGTCAATTTTGAAAGAACTTATTGTCGGCCTCTTTCAGATATGAATCTATCTGATTCAGAAGGGAAGAACTTGCATCAGTATCTTAGTTTCAATTCAAACATGGGTTTGATTCACACTCCATGTTCTGAGAAATATTTACCATCCGGAAAGAGGAAAAAACGGAGTCTTTGTCTAAAGAAATACGTTGAGAAAGGGCAGATGTATGGAACCTTTCAACGAGATAGTGCTTTTTCAAATCTCTCAAAATGGAATCTGTTCCAAACATATATGCCATGGTTCCTTACTTCGACAGGGTGCAAATATCTAAATTTCGCCCTTGTAGATACTTTTTCAGACCCATTGCCAATACTAAGTAGCAGTCAAAAATTTGTATCCATTTTTCATGATATTATGTATGGATCAGATATATCATGGCCAATTCCTCAGAGGATTCTTCCACAATGGACTCTGATAAGTGAGATTTCGAATAAGTGTTTACAGAATCTTCTTCTGTCCGAAGAAATGATTCATCGAAATAATGAGTCACCCGTTCCATTGATATGGGCACATCTGAGATCAAGAAATGCTTGGGAGTTCCTCTATTCAATCCTTTTCCTTCTTCTTGTTGCTGGATATCTCGTTCGTATCCATCTTCTCTTTTTTTCCCGAGCCTCTAGTGAGTTACAGACAGAGTTAGAAAAGATAAAATCTTTGATGATTCCATCATACATGATTGAGTTGCGAAAACTTCTGGATAGGTATCCTACATCTGAACTGAATTCTTTTTGGTTAAAGAATCTCTTTCTAGTTGCTCTGGAACAATTAGGAGATTCTCTGGAAGAGATACGGGGTTCCGCTTTTGGTGGCAACATGCTATTGGGTGGTGGTCCCACTTATGGGGTCAAATCAATATGTTCTAAGAAGAAATATTTGAATATAAATCTCATCGATCTCATAAGTATCATACCAAATTCCATCAATCGAATCACTTTTTCGAGAAATACGAGACATCTAAGTCGTACAAGTAAAGAGATCTATTCATTGATAAGAAAAAGAAAAAATGTGAACGGTGATTGGATTGATGATAAAATGGAATCCTGGGTCGCGAACAGTGATTCGATTGATGATGAAGAAAGAGAATTCTTGGTTCAGTTCTCCACCTTAATGACAGAAAAAAGGATTGATCAAATTCTATTGAGTCTGACTCATAGTGATCCTTTATCAAAGAATGACTCGGGTTATCAAATGATTGAACAACCGGGATCAATTTACTTACGATACTTAGTTGACATTCAGAAAAAGTATCTAATGAATTATGAGTTCAATAGATTCTGTTTAGCAGAAAGACGGATATTCCTTGCTCATTATCAGACAATCACTTATTCACAAACCTCGTGTGGGGCTAATAGTTTTCATTTCCCATCTCATGGAAAACCCTTTTCGCTCTGCTTAGCCCTATCCCCTTCTAGGGGTATTTTAGTGATAGGTTCTATAGGAACTGGACGATCCTGTTTGGTCAAAAACCTAGCGGCAAACTCCTATGTTCCTTTCATTACGGTATTTCCGAACAAGTTCCTGGATGACAAGCCTAAAGAGTATCTTATTGATGATATCGATATTGATGATAGTGACGATATCCATATTGATGATAGTGACGATATTGATGATGACCTTGATACGGAGCTGCTAACTATGACGAATGTGCTAACTATGTATATGACGCCGAAAATAGACCGATTTGATATCACCCTTCAATTCGAATTAGCAAAAGCAATGTCTCCTTGCATAATATGGATTCCAAACATTCATGATCTGTATGTGAATGAGTCGAATTACTTATCCCTCGGTCTATTAGAGAACTATCTCTCCAGGGATTGTGAAAGATGTTCCACTAGAAATATTCTTGTTATTGCTTCGACTCATATTCCCCAAAAAGTGGATCCCGCTCTAATAGCTCCGAATAAATTAAATACATGCATTAAGATACGAAGGCTTCTTATTCCACAACAACGAAAGCACTTTTTCATTCTTTCATATACTAGGGGATTTCACTTGGAAAAGAAAATGTTCCATACTAACGGATTCGGGTCCATAACCATGGGTTCTAATGCACGAGATCTTGTAGCACTTATCAATGAGGCCCTATCAATTAGTATTACACAGAAGAAATCAATTATAGAAACTAATACAATTAGATCCGCTCTTCATAGACAAACTTGGGATTTGCGATCCCAGGTAAGATCGGTTCAGGATCATGGGTTCTTTT